GAAGAATTTGCAAATTGATAAAACCGGGTGGGCGAATTTTCCATCTCCAGGGAAAAACACTCTGATCTCCTATCAGAAAAATTCCCAATTCTCCTTTTGGGGTTTCGACTCTTACATAAAGTTCTTGCTGTGATAATTCAAAAGTCGGAGAAGGTTTCTTACTAATGAATCGATAATCAAAATCATTCCATTCGGGATCCCTTACTCTATCAAAGCGTCGGATTTCTAAATTCTCATAGGGCCCCCCTGGAATTCCTTCTAGAGCCTGTTGAATAATTTTTATAGATTCTGTCATTTCGCTGATTCGTACTAAATAACGAGCTAACGAATCCCCTTCTTTTTGCCATTGTACTTCCCAATCAAATTCGTCGTAACACTCATAATGATCAACTTTACGAAGATCCCATTGTATTCCGGAAGCTCGTAGCATTGGTCCTGATAAACCCCAATTTATTGCTTCTTCTCCGCCAATAATGCCTACTCCTTCAACTCGTTCTAAAAAAATAGGATTCTGTGTAATAAGCTTTTGATATTCAGCAACCCCTGTTAAAAAATAATCGCAAAAATCTAAACATTTATCTATCCATCCATGAGGTAGATCAGCAGCTACTCCTCCGAGACGAAAATAATTATGCATCATTCGCATACCGGTGGCAGCTTCGAATAGGTCATATATCAATTCTCGTTCTCGAAAAATATAGAAGAAGGGGGTCTGTGCCCCAATATCTGCCATAAAAGGGCCAAGCCATAACAAATGCGAAGCTATACGACTCAACTCCAACATAATGACTCTGATGTAGCTCGCCCTTTTAGGTACTTGAATATTGCCTAACTGTTCTGGTGCATTTACAGTTATTGCTTCTGTGAACATAGTAGCTAAATAATCCCAACGTGTTACATAAGGCAAATATTGTATAATTGTTCGGTTTTCTGCAATTTTTTCCATTCCTCTGTGTAAATAACCCAATATTGGTTCGCAGTCAATAACATCTTCACCATCTAGAGTAACGATGAGTCGAAGAACACCATGCATTGATGGGTGGTGAGGACCCATATTGACTATCATGAGGTCTTTTCTTGTAGCTGGTGCAGTCATAGGTTTTTCCCCATTCATTCTTCCATGAATTGCTGAAAGTGAAAAAAAAGAAGTTCATCAAAATTTAAACGATCAAAAAGATTCTTCAAATTAACGAGTTTTTATCTCTCGAATATCCAACTGACCAATTATTTCTTTATAACGTACTCTATTTTTTTTTGACAAATAAGCCAATAGCCGTTGACGTTTTCCCAGAATTTTCCGTAGACCTCTCTGAGATAAATAGTCTTTTTTGTGCAATTCCAAATGTGAAGTAAGTCTCCGTATCTTATTGGTAAAACTGACTACTTGAAATTCAACAGACCCCCTGTTTTCTTTCTTTTCTTCTTGTGAAGTAACGGAAATGAATGAATTTTTGACCATAAAAGAATTTCCTCCTCCTTTTTTGACTTTACAGATATGTAATTTTATCGATCAGAAATAATAATGCCAGTAATTTGAATGTGATATACATAATGATCTTAATTTCTTTATCGACTCCTAATTTTATCAATTAAAATGAATTAATCAAATTGGATTCGAATAGGGATACAAAAGGATGGTACGTTTTTGCACTCACAAAAGCGAATAATTTATATTTAAACCGAAAATGAAGAAGATTTTGTTGATTCAATTCACTTTTTATCTAATTGATACTTTATTGACGTATATTAGAATGGGATGTAAGACAAGGTATGTGTACATCTGTTTACTTTCATATACCATATACGGGATATATAGGAAAAATACGGTATTAACATTAACCAATTTTTAATCGTGGATACATACGTAGTCTTAACATATTGATACGACTGCCATTATTCGTATCAAACCAATAGCGATTCATACAAGCTAAATCTTCTAATCGATAATTCGGCCAAAGAAAGAACTTTAATTGAATTAATTCATTTTTATCACTATCAAGATGTTTACTTTCATCCAAAAATGGACTCCAGTTTTTTACGTTGTTCTCGTTACAAAATACCGGATTTCTATTCACACCATTTCTATTCGTTGAACTGAAACAAATTAAAATTCTCAATTCTCTACGACGTCTAGATGATAAAATATTTTCAGGAACAAGTAAATTCGAATGATTTTTATCTCTATTTCCAGTCATTCTTTGATGTTTTGAAATAGATTCATCAAAATTCTTCTTATCAACATATCCTCGTTCTCGATATCTTTGATTAATTTGGCGTTTACTCTTATGAACCAATGAAATACCTATGGTTTGATACATAATAAATTGTCCATCATTTTTTACAGACAGACGAACCGATTCGATAATCAATATCCCTTTTTTCATCAATTCTGTAAGAGGTAAATTCTTCTGAATCAGCATTATATTCAGACTCATTTCTCTTCTTTGAATAGAGGATATAGTAATTTTTCTTGGGTTTCTCAGTCTAAGCAGGAGACAATATACCTTAATATTATTGATCATTCTTTGATTCAAAGCATCGTCCCATCTCAATTGAAAAAGCAAATATCGTTTCAGGAAGAAATTTAGTTCTGCTTCCGTGTTGCTCTTGTATTGTTTTTTCGTTTTACGTTTTTTCATGTCTGATCGCGCATAATCTTCTTCAATATCTTTTTGTTGGTTTGAGAGAAGGGATCCAAGATTTCTTTGGTTTTGTGCATCTGAACCACGATCTCGTCGATCTGCGGGTTCTTTTTCTTCTTGATTTCGATTCTTTAATTCAAAAGATTTTTTTTCTTCATTCGATGGTATAAAAAAATTCCCTTTTGGCTTTCCATTGACGTTTTTATTTTCACTAACATTTTCATTTATATTCAAATTTAAAAGAAGTAATTTGCTTGGTATAATCCACGGTTTCATTTTATATGCATTATAAAGTAGCACAAATTCGGGGAAGAACCAAAGTTCCAGATTGGATATAGGACAATTTAGTATTTCTTCATTCATTCCCATCCAATCAAAAAAGATTTTTTTATGATTGGGTGGATTGATTTCTAGATCTTGATGAATTGTAAGATAAAAAAGACCTTTCTTATCAATTTTATCAATTATTGGGTAATTATTAGTTCCAATCTTAGTTTTTTTATTACTGTTGGAATCGATCTTGATCCAGGCCTCAATATTGACTTTTTTTCTAAGACAAAACTTGAGAATTTTCCAATCAAAATATTTTCTATCTGGATTTTTTTCCATATACATAATATCACCTCTTCCTAGATAATTATTGATAGGAATACCCCCCCATTTATCAAATAATTTGCCTTTAGGTGTGTTGTAATTATAAGAAATCTTTTGATTCGTATTTACTTGTAATGGTGATCCATAAACAGAAATATATGAGTTCCTCTTAGTTTCATAATTAATAGATTGATATGATAAAAGATCATATTTAAAGTATTTTTGAAAATTATCTTTTTGATTCGATAATGAATATACTTCAGAATCTTTTTGTTTTTTGTAATAAAGTAATTGGTTTTTTTCATATGAATTCCATTTCTTTAAATCTTTCTTTTGAGCTGTACGACATTGATTGACTCTATTTCGCCATTTTTGTGGGATTAATCTAGACCATCTAATCTGAGATAAATCGTATTGATAATGACCCCTTAACCAGTTTTTCCATTGATTCGCTCCATAACTCCGAAATTTCTTATATCTTAATTCAGAATGAATTATTCCTTGTGTTCCAAAAGAATCCTTTATCCCAGTCTTAAGAAAAAAAGATGTTCCGTGATATTGAAGAACAGATCTTAATTTATCCAAGTGGGTTTGGGATAAATTGTAAAATACATATGCTTGTGACAAGGAGGATAAGTCACAAAAAATAGGTGAATTCCTTTTACTATTACTAATATTATAAAGTGACTTTTTTATAGTCGAAATAAAGTGAATTGTATTTTGATTTGTTTTATTAATTCTTTCTTGATTTGTTTCATTAGTGTAAATGTATTTATCAATCATTTTTTTTGTTGATTCAAGAAAAAGTTGTATATTGATTTGGGGAATATTAATGATACATCGAAAGACATCTATGTAGATTCTTTCAATGAAAATTTTTATAAAATAATGTAATTTACTGATTAATCGAGCATTTCTTCTTTTTAATATTTGCCAAATATTTTTTAGTGATTCTAGTCTTTTGGCATTATAAGTTGTTTTGTTAGAATTAATATTTATTCCTGGAGTTACTTTTTTTTTGTCGTTTGTAATTTTTTCTATTTGATTTCTAATTGTGCGTGTTCTATCAGTCAGATCCTTCCGTTTTTTTTCTGTCAGGGAATAATTTGTCCAATCTGTAGATCGACTTTGATTAAACGATTCATGAATTATCTGATTGTTGATTATAGAATCTTTTTCTTTTTTAGTTTCACTTAATTCATATACTTCTCTCAATCTAAATAACAGAATTTGATTTACTTTTGAAAGTACTTTTCTTATTCTTTTTATAAATAGAACACTTTTGATGACCCAATTTTTTGTTTCTTTTGAGACTGTTAGAAAAAAGTTTGTTCTTCCCTTTAAAACTCTTAAAACTAGAAAATATTTCTTTTTCAATTTTTGAATTTTTTTTTTGAGTTCTTTAAAAATGGGCTCAAAAAAAGAAGGTCTTTTTCGGGGAGAACCAAAAGGAAGTTCAGCTTCCATTCCCCAAACCGTTAAAAAACAAAAATCATCTTTTTTTTTTATTTTTTTCATTAGATCTCTATGAGAGGTTTGCAGCTTAGATCTGTGCCAAGGTTTCAGACAGAGAGGAAATAGGATTTTTATCTGAATACCGTCTGTTAACCAATTTTTCGGAAATTCGGTTTCTGATAATTGAACACCATTATAGGTACATTTAACATGCATTTCTCTATTCCATTCCTGTAAATCCTTAGACCATTCAGGAAGTTGCAATAATAACATACGACCCATATTTTTAGCTACTATCAATAAAGGTAA